AACACTATATACATCAACCTACCCGCACCTATTCAAATTTAATTTATTTAATATTTAATTAAGTTTAAGTATCATAAACATAAAAAAATGGAGTTACTTCTTTTTTCCTGGTCAGGTCAATAAAATCATGAAATATTTCGATTTTTTTTTTAAATGGATTTACCTGGGCCAATGCATGATTTTCTTTTAGTCTTTCTGGGATCGGGTCTGATCTTAGGAGGTCTAGGAGTGGTATTACTTCCCAATCCAATTTATTCTGCCTTTTCGTTAGGATTGGTTCTTGTTTGTATATCCTTATTCTATATTCTCTTGAGTTCTTATTTTGTAGCTGCTGCGCAACTACTTATTTACGTAGGGGCTGTAAATGTTTTAATTCTTTTTGCTGTGATGTTCATGAGTGGTTCAGAATATTACAAAGATTCTCGCCTTTGGACTGTTGGGGATGGGGTTACTTCAGTGCTTTGTACAAGTCTTTTTATTTCACTAATTACTACTATTCCAGATACGTCATGGTACGGGATTATTTGGACTACAAGATCAAACCAGGTTCTAGAACAAGATTTGATAAGCAATAGTCAACAAATTGGAATTCATTTATCAACGGATTTTTTTCTTCCATTTGAACTCATTTCAATAATTCTTTTAGTTGCTTTAATAGGTGCAATTGCTGTAGCTCGTCAATAAAAAATCAGCAATTAAAATATTCCATGCTTGTTATATGTGATTCAATCAAATCAATTGAATTGTCATTTAGATTGAAATGAATGAGATTGCTAAGGAGTTGCTTAATGATGCTCGAAGATGTACTTGTTTTGAGTGCCTATTTATTTTCTATCGGTATCTATGGATTGATCACAAGTCGAAATATGGTTAGAGCCCTTATGTGTCTTGAACTTATATTGAATGCAGTTAATATAAATTTTGTAACATTTTCTGATTTTTTTGATAATCGTCAATTAAGGGGAGATATTTTATCAATTTTTGTTATAGCCATTGCAGCCGCTGAAGCAGCCATTGGGCCGGCTATTGTTTCATCAATTTATCGTAATCGAAAATCAACTCGTATTAACCAATCGAATTTGTTGAATAAGTAGTATTAATCATAGGAATTCTAATATTCCTAAAGAAATTCATTCGAATTTAAGGTATAATCTTCTCTGCAAAAAAAACATAAGAAATCAAAGTATTTTGGCCCTTCCTTTTCTAATAAAGCAGTCCAGAAGTCAATTGATTAGAAAAGTTCTGATAACTTGTTGATTTACCTGGTATCTAAATATAGGATTAGTTTATAAGCTTACTAGGGCAAAATTTATGACGTTTAAAAATGTATAGATCCAATGTCACATTCAGTAAAGATTTATGATACATGTATAGGATGTACTCAATGTGTCCGAGCCTGCCCGACCGATGTATTAGAAATGATACCTTGGGACGGATGTAAAGCTAAACAAATTGCTTCGGCTCCAAGAACGGAAGACTGCGTTGGTTGTAAAAGGTGTGAATCCGCCTGTCCAACGGATTTCTTGAGTGTTCGGGTTTATTTAGGGGCTGAAACAACTCGCAGTATGGGTCTATCTTATTGATACGTTCCAATAAACTCTACTTGAATCCATTTTCTTTTTTTTTTTTTACCGACAAGACCCGTGCTCAAGATATTTTTATTTTTGAGCACGGGTTTTTCTGGTCCAAGCGCATCTTGTCTTTACCACGAATTTTTTTCCTTGGTTAACAATAATTGTAGTTTTGCCAATATTTGCGGGTTCCTTAATTTTCTTTCTTCCCCATAGGGGAAATAGGGTCGTTCGTTGGTATACTATATGTATATGTATTTTAGAACTCCTTCTAACGGTCTATACATTCTGTTATCATTTCCAACCGGACGATCCATTAATCCAACTATTGGAGGATTATAAATGGATCCGCTTTTTTGATTTCCATTGGAGATTGGGAATAGATGGACTTTCTATAGGACCCATTTTACTAACGGGATTCATCACCACCTTAGCGACTTTATCGGCTTGGCCTGTTACTCGAGATTCTCGATTATTTCATTTCCTGATGTTAGCAATGTACAGTGGTCAAATAGGATCATTTTCTTCTCGCAACCTTTTACTTTTTTTTATCATGTGGGAGTTAGAATTAATTCCCGTTTATCTACTTCTATCCATGTGGGGGGGGAAGAAACGTCTGTACTCGGCTACAAAATTTATTTTGTACACGGCGGGGGGCTCCATTTTTCTCCTAATGGGAGTTCTGGGTATAGGTTTATATGGTTCTAATGAACCAACATTAAATTTTGAAACATCAGCTAATCAGTCGTATCCTGTGGTCTTAGAAATAATATTTTATATTGGATTTTTTATTGCTTTTGCTGTCAAATCGCCGATTATACCCCTACATACATGGTTACCTGATACCCACGGAGAAGCACATTACAGTACTTGTATGCTTCTAGCCGGAATCTTATTAAAAATGGGAGCGTATGGGCTGGCTCGGATCA